TACTAATAAAAAAAAAATTCACTTTATCTTTATTTCGACTATAAAAAAGTCACTTTATAATATTAGTAAGAAAAATTCACATATTTTTTGTGATTTATCCTACTTGTCACAAGCATATGTATTTTACAAATTATCACAAACCCAAGTTATTAATTTGTCTAAATTTAGATCTGTTCTTCAATATAACACAACGTCTTGCTTCCTTAAGACTAAAATAAAGAACTATTTTAAAACACTAGGAATATTTCATTCGGAATTAAAACATAAGAAACTTCAGAGTTATAGAATCAATCAATGGAAAAACTGGTTAAGATGGCATTATCAATACGATTTATCTCAGATTAGATGGTCTAGATTAATGCCAAAAAAATGGCGAACTAAGGTTAATCAAAGTTGTATGGCTCAAAATCAAAATAGAAACTTAAACAAATGGAATTCATATGAAAAAGACCAATTAATTCATTACAAAAAAGAAAATGATTCGGAACTCTATTCATTATCAAACCAAAAAGATAATTTTAAAAAATGTTATAGATATGGTCTTTTAGCATATAAATCAATTAATTATGAAAATAAAAGTGACTCATTTTTTTCTAGATTACCCTTTCAAGTAAAGAAGAACTTAGAAATTTCGTATAATTCCAACACGTCCAAACACAACTTTGTTGATATGCCCGGCAATCTTCATATCAATAATTATCTAAGAAAGGTCAATATTCTAGATATAGAAAGAAATCTCGATAGAAAATATTTTGATTGGAAAATTATCCATTTTTCTCTTAGACAAAAAGGAGATATTGAAGCCTGGGTTAAGATCGATACCAACAGTAATCCAAATACTAAAATTGGTATTAATAATTATCAAATAATTGATAAAATTGAGAAAAAAGGGGTTTTTTATCTTACAACTCATCAAAATCCAGAAAAAACTCAAAAAAATTCGAAAAAAGTCTTTTTTGATTGGATGGGAATGAATGAAAAAATATTTAATCGTCCCATATTGAATCTGGAATTTTGGTTCTTCCCAGAATTTGTACTACTTTATAATGTCTATAAAATAAAACCGTGGATTATACCAAGCAAATTCCTTCTTTTTAATTTGAATACAAATGAAAATGTTATTCAAAATAAAAACCAAAAACAAAACTTTTTTCTACCATCAAATAAAAAAATAAAGAATCGAAGTCAAGAAACAAAAGAACCCCCAAGTCAAAGAGAGCGTGGATCAGATATAGAAAACAAAGGAAATCTGAGCCCTGTTTTTTCAAAACATCAAACCGATCTTGAAAAAGATTACGTGGAATCAGACACAAAAAAGGGTCAAAATAAAAAACAATACAAAAGCAACACGGAAGCAGAACTAGATTTGTTCTTGAAACGTTATTTGCTTTTTCAATTGAGATGGAACGATGCTTTGAATAAAAGAATGCTCGAAAATATCAAGGTATATTGTCTCCTGCTTCGACTGATAAATCCAACCAAAATTACTATATCGTCAATTCAAAGGAGAGAAATGAGTTTGGATATAATGCTGATTCAGGCAAATTTACCTCTTACAGACTTGATGAAGAAGGGGGTATTGATTATCGAACCTATTCGGTTGTCTGTAAAACATAATGGACAATTTATTATGTATCAAACCATAGGTATTTCATTGGTTCATAAAAGTAAACACCAAACTAATCAAAGATACCGAGAACAAAGATATGTTGATAAAAAGAATTTTGACGAATTCATTCTGCAACCTCAAACTCAAAGAATAAATACAGAAAAAACTCATTTTGATTTGCTTGTTCCTGAAAATATTTTATGGTCTAGACGTCGTAGAGAATTGAGAATTCGAAGTTTTTTTAATTCTTTGAATTGGAATGTCGTCGATAGAAATTCAGTATTTTGCAACGAAACCAATGTAAAAAACTGGAGTCAATTTTTGGGTGAACGGAAACCCCTTTATAAAGATAAAAATAAATTAATTAAATTTAAGTTCTTTCTTTGGCCTAATTATCGATTAGAAGATTTAGCTTGTATGAATCGTTATTGGTTTGATACCAATAATGGTAGCCGTTTCAGTATCTTAAGGATACATATGTATCCACGATTGAAAATTAATTGATAGTACTATATACCCTGTCTCGTATAGAGTATCTGAAAGCAAACAAATGCAAACATGCCTTGTTTTACATCTCATTCGAATCTAATTCAAGTAGACAATACTAAATCAATAAAATAAGGTATTGATTAGATCTAGAAATGAATCAACAGAATCTTCTTCATTTTAGGATTTTAGGTTTCAATTATTCGCTTTTGTGACTGAAAAAAACGTACCTACCACCTTTTTGGATTCCTATCTGAATCAAATTTGAAATTTGATTAATTTATTGGAATTGCTAAAATTAGAGGTTCATAAAGAAATTAAGTCTATATACCACGTTCAAATTACTGGCATTATTATTACTGATCAATAAAATTCTAAAAAATCCATATCTGTAAAATAAAGAAAGGGGAAATTCATTTATGGTAAAAAATTCTGTCATTTCAGTTATTTTTCAAAACGAAAAGAAAGGATCTGTTGAATTTCAAGTATTCAATTTCACCAATAAGATACGGAGACTTACTTCACATTTAGAATTGCACAAAAAAGACTATTTATCTCAGAGAGGTTTGAAGAAAATTTTGGGAAAACGTCAACGACTGCTAGCTTATTTGGCAAAAAAAAATAGAGTACGTTATAAAGAATTAATTAATCAGTTGGACATTCGAGAGACAAAAACTCGTTAATTTGATTAATTTGAAGAGTTATTTCATTTTCACTTATATGTTTCGATTAAATTTTGATGAACTTCTTTTCACTTTCAGTAATTCATGGAAGAATGAATCGTTAAAAAACTTATGACTGCACCAACTACAAGAAAAGACCTCATGATAGTCAATATGGGGCCTCAGCACCCATCAATGCACGGTGTTCTTCGACTCATCGTTACTCTAGATGGTGAAGATGTTGTCGACTGCGAACCAATATTGGGTTATTTACATAGAGGGATGGAGAAAATTGCGGAAAACCGAACAATTATACAATATTTGCCTTATGTAACACGTTGGGATTATTTAGCTACTATGTTCACAGAAGCAATAACCATAAATGGACCCGAACAATTAGGCAATATTCAAGTACCTAAAAGGGCTAGCTATATCAGAGTCATTATGTTGGAGTTGAGTCGGATAGCTTCTCATTTGTTATGGCTCGGTCCTTTTATGGCGGATATTGGTGCACAGACCCCTTTCTTCTATATTTTTCGAGAAAGAGAATTGATATATGACCTATTCGAAGCTGCCACCGGTATGCGAATGATGCATAATTATTTTCGTATTGGAGGAGTGGCTGCCGATCTACCCTATGGCTGGATAGATAAATGTTTGGATTTTTGCGATTATTTTTTAACAGGGGTTGCTGAGTATCAAAAACTTATTACCCGGAATCCTATTTTTTTAGAACGAGTTGAAGGCGTAGGCATTATTGGGAGAGACGAGGCAGTAAATTGGGGTTTATCGGGACCAATGCTACGAGCTTCCGGAATAGAATGGGATCTTCGTAAAGTTGATCATTATGAGTCTTACGACGAATTTGATTGGCAGGTTCAATGGCAACGAGAAGGGGATTCATTAGCTCGTTATTTAGTACGAATCGGTGAAATGACAGAATCCATAAAGATTATTCAACAGGCTCTGGAAGGAATTCCAGGAGGGCCTTACGAAAATTTAGAAATGCGACGTTTTGACAGATTAAAAGATCCTGAATGGAATGATTTTGAATATCGGTTTATTAGTAAAAAGCCTTCTCCAACTTTTGAATTGTCGAAACAAGAACTTTATGTGAGAGTTGAAGCCCCAAAAGGAGAATTGGGGATTTTTCTGATAGGAGACCAGAGCGTTTTTCCTTGGAGATGGAAAATTCGCCCACCAGGTTTTATCAATTTGCAAATTCTTCCTCAGTTAGTTAAAAGAATGAAATTGGCTGATATTATGACAATACTAGGTAGCATAGATATCATTATGGGAGAAGTTGATCGTTGAAATGATAATTGATACAACAGAAATAGAGACTATCAATTCTTTTTCCAAATTGGAATCCTTAAAAGAAGTCTATGGGATCATATGGATGCTTGTCCCTATTGTGACTCTTGTATTAGGAATCACAATAGGTGTACTAGTAATTGTTTGGTTAGAAAGAGAAATATCTGCAGGAATACAACAACGTATCGGGCCTGAATATGCCGGCCCTTTAGGAATTCTTCAAGCTCTAGCAGATGGGACAAAACTACTTTTGAAAGAGAACCTTATTCCATCTACAGGAGATACTCGTTTATTCAGTATTGGGCCATCCATAGCAGTAATATCTATCTTTCTAAGTTATTCAGTAATTCCTTTTGGTGATCACCTTGTTCTAGCCGATCTTAGTATTGGTGTTTTTTTTTGGATTGCCATTTCAAGTATTGCTCCCGTTGGACTTCTTATGTCGGGGTATGGATCAAATAATAAATATTCCTTTTTAGGTGGTCTACGGGCAGCTGCTCAATCAATTAGTTATGAAATACCATTAGCTCTATGTGTGTTATCAATATCTCTACGTGTGATTCGGTGAGACCTAAAATTTCTCAAAATTCTTTTCTTTCTAGAAACAAGGATAAAAAGATTTGATTGACTATATATATTTTTATTTTTCTTCAGCATTTGAGTTGATGAACTAAACCAGATAGTTATATGAGTGAAAGAAAACGGCTTCTAAATTTGCAGTAAAAAAGTTGAGTCTCATTTCCTATGTACAAGAATCAAATGGTGAAAAAAGTAAACATAAGCAAGAGAGATTGTTTACCCCAAGATTCATGAATTGTCATGATAGCTTGAAGCGGGTTCAAAAGACCAACTCTATGGAGTTTTTACTGTCTATTACCATAGATGGATTTCCACAACGGGAGGTTTTTGAAACAAAAAATGAGTGGATG